GCTTTTAAAGGAAAACAGCCCTCCACTGGTCTTAGGCACCAGCACCTCTTGGTGCAAATCCAAGTAAAAGCTCCGCCCTGATAGCTTAAATCAAAGCACCGGTCTTGTAAGCCGAAGACTGCAGCCTAACCCCTGCTCAGGACAAGAGGACTTTAACCTCTGCTATTGACCCCCAAAGCCAACATTCTACTTAAATTATGTCCTGCTCTTATAGCTTAACCCAAAGTATAGCGCTGAAAACGCTAAGATGAATCCTAAAAAATTCTAAGGGTACAAAAGTTTGGTCCTAGCTTTGCTATCAACTATTCCTCAGCTTACACATGCAAGTCTCAGCACACCCGTGAGAAAGCCCTTTTAACCTTCACCAGGCCAAGGAGCCGGCATCAGGCACAACCCAATTGCCCACGACACCTAGTCTCACCACACCCCCAAGGGTAACCAGCAGTGATAAATTTTGTGCATAAGCGACAGCTTGACTCAGCCAGAGAAAAGAGGGCCGGCTAACCCGGTGCCAGCCGCCGCGGCTACACCCTGGGGGCTCAAGTTGATAACCACCGGCGTTAAGCGTGATTAAAGCTTACACAAGTTAGGGTTGAATTAATACTTAGTAGTGATAAGCTTGTTATTAAGAAAAACATAAACGAAAGTTACCCTAATTATAATACTTGAATACACGACAGCTGAGAAGACAAACTAGGATTAGATACCCTACTATGCTCAGCCGTAAACAATTAATTTACACCAATCAGCGCCAGGGAATTACGAGCCATGCTTAAAACCCAAAGGACTTGACGGTGTCCCACCCCCCTAGAGGAGCCTGTTCTATAATCGATGATCCCCGCTATACCCTACCATTCCTCGCCTCAGTCTGTATACCTCCGTCGAAAGCCTACCCTGTGAACGTCCAGTAGGCCCAATGACCCCCCACCAACACGTCAGGTCAAGGTGCAGCTTACGGAATGGGAAGTAATGGGCTACAATTTCTAGCATAGAACAAACGAAAGACTATGTGAAACCATAGTCACGAAGGTGGATCTAGTAGTAAAAAGAAAATAGAGTGTTCTTTTTAACCCGGCTCTGGGACGCGTACACACCGCCCGTCACCCTCTTCGATAGCTTTACTTCACGTTTATAACCCTTTATCCGCACCTTAGAAGAGGCAAGTCGTAACACGGTAAGTGTACTGGAAAGTGCACTTGGATTACAACAAAATATAGCTTAACGAAAGCCCCTCGCTTACACCGAGAAAATGTTTGTTTAACCCAAGCTATTTTGAGCCTAAAATCTAGCCCATTTAACCCACATGACCCCCTTAACCAACTGTCTTATAAACAAAACATTTTAACATTTTAGTACAGGTGATCGAAAAATTTCTAAGCGCTTCAGATAAAGTACCGCAAGGGAATAATGAAATAGAAATGAAATAACCTTAAAGCCCTAAATAGCAGAGCTTCCCCCTCGTACCTTTTGCATCATGGTCTAGCCAGTTTCCCCAGGCAAAATGAAAATTTTAGTCTGACTCCCCGAAACTAAGCGAGCTACTTCGAAACAGCCCAAAGGGGCCAACCCGTCTCTGTTGCAAAAGAGTGGGAAGATTTTCAAGTAGAGGCGATAAACCTACCGAGCTTAGAGATAGCTGGTTGTTCAGGAAAAGAGTTTTAGCTCTACCTTAAATTTTTTTATTATACCAAACAAAACACTAGATTTAAGAGCTATTCAAATAAGGCACAGCTTATTTGAAACGGGGTACAACCCCTAACACTGGGTTAATCTAGATATATTAAATAAAGTGGGCCTAAAAGCAGCCATCTTCCAAAAAGCGTTAAAGCTTAACATATCTTCATCTACAATTCCACAATTTTTACTTAACCCTTCATCACTACTGAACTATTTTATACCCTTATAAAAGTCATTATGCTAGAACTAGTAACAAGAAATTGCCCTTCTCCAAAATGTATGTTTAAACCAAAATGGACCCTCCACTGGTAGTTAACGTAAATGTAAAAATCATAGTACCACACAACTAGAAAACCCTATGACCCCACAACGTCAACCTTACACTAGAACATTACAGGAAAGATTAAAAGAGAAAGAAGGAACTCGGCAAACCACAGTCCCGCCTGTTTACCAAAAACACCGCCTCTTGCCCCAAATATAAGAGGTCCAGCCTGCCCAGTGACATAGTTTAACGGCCGCGGTACCCTAACCGTGCGAAGGTAGCATAATCACTTGTTCTTTAAATAAGGACTCGTATCAACGGCATCACGAGGGCTGTACTGTCTCCTTTCTCCAATCAGTGAAACTGATCTCCCCGTGAAGAAGCGGGGATTGACCTATAAGACGAGAAGACCCCATGGAGCTTTAAACCCAATATACACCTCTACGCACCCAAATCAATATAGCCCAAGAGGTTTGTATGTTGGTTTTAGGTTGGGGGGACCGCGGAGTAAAATTAAACCTCCATGACAGACGGGCTAACACCCTTATCCATGAACCACAATTCTAAGAGCCAATAAATTGTTGTCTAATGACCCAATTACTTGATCAACGAACCAAGTTACCCTGGGGATAACAGCGCAATCTACTTCAAGAGCCCCTATCGACAAGTAGGTTTACGACCTCGATGTTGGATCAGGGTATCCTAGTGGTGCAGCCGCTACTAAAGGTTCGTTTGTTCAACGATTAAAACCCTACGTGATCTGAGTTCAGACCGGAGTAATCCAGGTCGGTTTCTATCTATAAAGCGTTTCCCCTAGTACGAAAGGATCGGGGTAACATGGCCAATATAAAAACAAGCCATTGTCTTCTACTAATGAAATAATCTTAATTAGCTAAGACCTTCTATTACCCCTTAAACCAAGGCATAGTTAGCGTGGCAGAGCTTGGTTATGCAAGAGACCTAAGCCCTTTGAACTGAGGTTCAAATCCTCCCCCTAACTTATGAGTCCCGTCTTCATATATATTCTGCCTCTTTTATTCATTGCCCCAATTCTTCTGGCAGTCGCATTTTTAACTCTAATTGAACGAAAAATTCTCGGCTATATACAGCACCGCAAAGGCCCCAACGTTGTAGGACCATTTGGACTTCTCCAACCAATTGCTGACGGCTTAAAATTGTTTACTAAAGAACCCATTCGCCCGTCAACGTCCTCTCAAATCCTCTTTATTTTGGCCCCAACCCTTGCTCTAACCCTTGCCATAATCGTATGAACCCCCTTTCCCCTCCCCATCCCCTATGCTGATTTAAACTTAAGTATTCTGTTTATCTTAGCCATCTCCGGCCTCACCGTCTACGCCATCTTAGCCTCAGGCTGAGCATCAAATTCTAAGTATGCTTTAATTGGTGCTCTCCGAGCCGTAGCCCAAACCATCTCCTATGAAGTCACGCTAGCCCTGATCATCCTGTGTACCGTCTTCTTAGCAGGGGGATTTACCCTCTCTGCTTTTAACTCCTTACAACAGCATGCTTGACTAGCTTTCCCCTTATGACCCCTAGCACTTATATGGTTTGCCTCTACACTAGCTGAAACTAACCGAGCCCCCTTTGATCTTACAGAAGGAGAATCTGAGCTCGTTTCAGGCTTCAACGTTGAGTACGCAGCCGGACCATTCGCCTTGTTTTTTCTTGCAGAATACGCCAATATCCTTATAATCAACACTCTCTCCACAATTATCTTCCTCGGACCCCATTCATCCTCACTCACACTCACCACAACGCATACAATAACCAAAGCCTCTGCTTTATCCCTCTGCTTCTTATGAGTCCGAGCCTCCTACCCACGCTTCCGCTATGACCAACTTATACACCTCGTATGAAAAAATTTTCTTCCCTTGACATTGGCCCTCATCATCTTCCACATCTCCATACCAATCTCCCTCCTCCTTACCCCCCCATTACCCTGGAAGCGTGCCCGAAAGCTAAGGACCTCCTTGATAGGGAGGCTCATAGGGGTTCAAACCCCCTCACTTCCTCTAAAAAAATAGGAATCGAACCTACACCTAAGAGATCAAAACCCTTTGTACTTCCCTTATACTACTTCTTAGTAAAGTCAGCTAAATAAGCTTCTGGGCCCATACCCCAACAATGTCGGTTAAAATCCTTCCTCTACTAATTAATCCACTCGCCTTAACAATTTTCCTTCTCAGCCTCGCCACCGGGACTACCATCACCCTCGCAAGCCACCACTGACTACTAGCCTGAATTGGTCTAGAAATTAATACCCTAGCTATTATCCCAATTATAACTAAAACTCCTCACCCACGAGCCGTTGAAGCCGCCACAAAATATTTCCTCACTCAAGCTACAGCCTCCGCTTTAGTTTTATTTTCAAGTCTTATTAACGCTTGACAAGTAGGACAATGGAATATTTCTGCCCTAACTGACTTACCAATAAATGTCCTTTCTATTGCCCTCATAATAAAGCTAGGCCTAGCCCCCTTACACTTCTGAATACCAGAAGTCTTACAAGGTATTTCACTTTCTACAGGACTTATTCTATCAACCTGACAAAAAATTGCCCCAATAGCTCTTCTCCTCCAAATCTCACACCTGGTTAACCTTAATTTACTTACTATTATAGGTCTTACCTCTATTCTAGTGGGCGGATGAGGCGGAATTGCCCAGACCCAGTTACGCAAAATTATTGCCTTCTCTTCAATTGGCCATCTAGGGTGAATAATTATTATCATAAAATACAGCCCCCAACTTACACTTTTTAATTTTCTACTTTATATACTAATAACAGCCTCGATATTTATTTCCCTCATAGTGATTTCTGCTACAAAAATGTCAGAAATCTCTACCTCTTGATCAAAAGCCCCAGCCCTCACTGCAACCACTGTACTAGTCCTGCTTTCCCTAGCGGGACTACCCCCTCTGACAGGCTTCGCCCCCAAACTCCTAATTATCCTAGAACTCGTAAAACAGAACTCAACCCTGCTCGCCACAATAATTATACTAGCCTCCCTGCTATCCCTTTTCTTCTACCTTCGACTAGCGTATATTGTTACATTAACCCTCTCCCCAAACACCCCCAGCTCACTCGCCCCATGACGCACCCCCACAAAATCACTCCCATTAACCGCCATCATAAATACCCTAGCCCTTATTCTTCTCCCCCTTACCCCCACCCTTATTAATTTAATATAGAAACTTAGGCTAATGTAGACCAAAGGCCTTCAAAGCCTTAAGTGAAGGTTAAACCCCTCCAGTTTCTGTAAACTTGCACACTACCCGCATCGCCTGAATGCTTTTTCCCCCCCCCCGTAACAAACCATATCTCCGTGATATTTTAAACAACTGAATATTCTATCCAGTGAACTTTATTTTACTTCTCCCGCTTATGGTAAAAACGGGAGAAGTCCCCGCAGGTACTGTGGGGGGAGAGTTCACTTCCGTAGGACTTGCGGGACATTACCCCACGTCTCCTGAATGCAACTCAGGCCCTTTAAATTAAGATAAAGCCCTCTAGAATGGCGGGCCTCGATCCCGCAATATTTTAGTTAACAGCTAAATACTCTATCCGGCGAACTTCATTCTACCACCTGAGGTAAGAGGCCTCGGCAGGGACTAACCTGCTTTTTGAGGTTTGCAACCTCACGTGATGACACCCCAAAGCCTGGTAAAGAGAGGGCTTAAACCTCTGTCTTCGGGGCTACAACCCGCCGCCTACTCGGCCACCTTACCCGTGATATTCACCCGCTGATTCTTCTCCACTAATCATAAAGATATCGGAACCCTATACTTAATCTTTGGCGCATGAGCAGGCATAATCGGTACAGCCCTAAGCCTGCTAATTCGAGCAGAATTAAGCCAACCGGGGACCCTCCTTGGTGATGACCAAATTTATAATGTAATTGTAACCGCCCACGCATTTGTAATAATCTTTTTTATAGTAATACCCATTTTAATCGGGGGCTTCGGAAACTGACTGGTCCCCCTAATAATCGGGGCCCCGGATATGGCCTTCCCCCGGATAAATAACATGAGCTTCTGGCTCCTACCCCCATCTTTCTTCCTCCTCCTAGCATCCTCCACAGTTGAAGCCGGAGCCGGGACAGGCTGAACTGTTTATCCCCCCCTGGCTAGCAACCTGGCTCACGCAGGCCCATCAGTCGACCTAGCTATTTTCTCCCTCCATTTGGCCGGAGTCTCGTCAATCTTAGGGGCTATCAACTTCATCACAACAATTATCAACATAAAACCCGCATCAATTACACAATACCAGACACCCCTCTTTGTCTGATCTGTCTTAATTACCGCCGTCCTGCTACTCTTATCCCTTCCGGTCCTAGCCGCTGGCATCACTATGCTCTTAACTGACCGCAACCTGAACACAACATTTTTTGATCCTGCAGGCGGAGGAGACCCAGTCCTCTACCAACACCTATTCTGATTCTTCGGGCACCCCGAAGTCTATATCCTTATCCTCCCCGGCTTTGGGATTATCTCACACGTGGTCGCCTATTATTCAAATAAAAAGGAACCCTTCGGGTATATGGGCATGGTATGAGCGATGCTCTCTATTGGCCTCCTCGGCTTTATTGTTTGAGCCCATCATATATTCACCACAGACCTTAATGTAGACACACGGGCCTACTTCACATCCGCTACAATAATTATTGCCATCCCAACTGGGGTCAAAGTGTTCAGTTGACTGGCCACCATGCATGGAGGGGTTATTAAATGAGAAGCCCCTATACTCTGAGCCCTCGGGTTTATTTTTCTATTTACAGTTGGAGGCCTGACCGGTATTGTTCTAGCCAACTCCTCAATTGATATTGTTTTACATGACACCTACTATGTAGTCGCACACTTCCATTATGTTTTGTCGATAGGAGCAGTTTTTGCCATTATAGCCGGATTTGTCCACTGATTCCCCTTATTTACAGGCTTCACCTTACATGAACTGTGAGCTAAAATCCACTTTGTAGTAATATTCACAGGTGTTAATCTCACATTTTTCCCACAACACTTCCTCGGCTTAGCGGGAATGCCACGTCGCTACTCCGACTACCCAGACGCGTATACCCTATGAAATACTGTTTCTTCTGTGGGCTCCTTAATCTCCCTCGTAGCCGTAGTGATAATAATATTTATTATCTGAGAAGCCCTTGCCGCCAAACGCCATTTTTCTGGGACAGAGTTAACTTCAACCAATATCGAGTGACTACTTGGCTTCCCACCTCATTACCACACATTTGAAGAATCAACCTTCTCAATTAAATTAACACGAGAAAGGAGGGAATTGAACCCCCTTGCCCTGGTTTCAAGCCAGACACATAACCTTTCTGTCACTTTCTTGAGGGTTTAGTTAAATTATAACATTGCCTTGTCAAGACAAAATTACTAGTTAAACTCTTGTATCCCTCTATGGCACACCCCACCCAACTCGGCTTCCAAGACGCAGCCTCCCCTATTATAGAAGAACTACTCCACTTTCATGACCACGCCCTAATAGCAGTGCTTTTAATTAGTATACTTGTCTTATACATTATTACTGTCTTAATGACCACTAAACTCTCTAATACCAATACAATTGATGCCCAAGAGATTGAAATAGTCTGAACAATCATGCCCGCGGTCATTCTTATCGTAATTGCCCTACCATCCCTTCGCATTCTTTACCTTATAGACGAAGTCAATAACCCAGATATGACTATTAAAACAATTGGACACCAATGATACTGGAGCTATGAGTATTCAGACTTCACAGACTTGGGCTTTGACTCTTATATGATCCAGTCCAAAGACCTTCAACCCGGTCACTTCCGACTCCTAGAAGTAGACAACCGAATAGTTACCCCTATTGGGACAGCGACACGGATCCTAATTACTGCTGAAGATGTTCTTCACTCCTGAGCGGTCCCCGCCTTGGGCGTAAAATCAGATGCAATCCCAGGCCGACTTAACCAATCCTCTTTTTTAGCCGCCCATCCCGGGATCTACTACGGCCAATGCTCTGAGATCTGCGGGGCAAACCACAGCTTTATACCAATTGTAGTTGAAACTTTACCAGTCCTAAACTTTCTAAACTGAGTCAGTTCCACCCAAGACGCCTCATTAAGAAGCTGTAGCTAGCGACAGCCTTTTAAGCTGTAGACAGGTGATTCCAACCACCCTTAATGACATGCCTCAACTCAACCCAAGCCCTTGATTTTTCTACTTACTCCTTGCCTGATTAATCCTTTTATTCTTGACACCCAGCAAAATCTTACAACACATTAATCTTAGTGAACCTAGCCCTAAAAGCACAAAAACAAATAACTTCACGTGAACCTGACCATGACAATAGACCTATTTAGCCAATTTGCCCCAACAACCCTTCTTGGTATACCCCTAATCCTCACGGCCATATTAATCCCCTGATTACTTTTCCCTACTCCCTCTGGTCGATGAGTTAACAACCGCCTTTTAACCCTTCAAAACTGATTTTTAACCTTATTTACCAAACAGATTCTTCTCCCCCTGAATTCCCCAGCCCACAAATGGGCCTTCCTTCTTACTACCTTAATAGCCTTTCTCTTGAGCATAAATATGTTGGGTTTACTACCTTACACATTCACCCCAACCACCCAACTATCTATTAACCTCGGCTTGGCTGTTCCCCTCTGACTCGCAACAGTTCTTGTAGGATTTCGCAACCAATTTACCCACTCACTGGCCCACTTCCTCCCCGAGGGCACCCCCACACCACTCATCCCTATCCTCATCTTAATCGAAACTATTAGTTTATTTATTCGACCCCTAGCACTAGGAGTTCGACTTACCGCCAACCTCACCGCCGGACACCTCCTAATTCATCTAATCTCTTCAGCTATTCCCGTGATTCTCCCAATATCAATTACTGCCTCTCTACTGACCTTTACTATCCTTATCCTACTTACTATCCTTGAAATTGCAGTTGCTATGATCCAAGCTTATGTTTTTGTCCTACTACTAAGCCTCTACCTTCAAGAAAATACTTATGGCCCACCAAGCTCACGCTTTCCACATAGTTGACCCCAGCCCCTGGCCCCTAACGGGAGCCGCCGCCGCCTTCTTACTCACATCAGGCCTTGCCGCATGATTCCACTTTAATACCTCCATTATCCTGGCAGCCGGCCTCACTCTCATACTCTTAACCATATACCAATGATGACGAGATGTCGTGCGGGAGGGCACCTTCCAGGGCCATCACACCCCGCCCGTACAAAAAGGCCTTCGTTATGGTATAATCCTGTTTATTACCTCCGAAGTATTCTTCTTCCTCGGCTTCTTCTGGGCATTCTACAATGCCAGCCTTGCCCCAACACCAGAAGTGGGAGAATGCTGACCTCCAGCAGGAATTACCCCATTTAACCCATTTGAAATTCCTTTACTTAATACAGCAGTCTTACTAGCTTCTGGAGTCTCAGTCACATGGGCCCACCACAGCATTATACAAGCTGATCGCAAAGGAACCCTTCAAGCTCTAACCATTACAGTTATCCTTGGCCTATACTTTACCCTCCTTCAAGCCATAGAATATTACGAAGCCCCCTTCACTATCGCCGACGGAATTTATGGTACTACTTTCTTTGTAGCCACAGGCTTCCACGGTCTACACGTGATTATTGGCTCAATATTTCTCATCACATGTCTTCTGCGCCAATTACTCTTTCACTTCACCTCCCAACATCATTTTGGATTCGAAGCCGCCGCATGGTACTGACACTTCGTAGACGTCGTTTGATTATTCCTCTATGTATCTATCTACTGATGAGGCTCGTATTTTCTTAGTATACTAGTATTGGTGACTTCCAATCACCCGGCCTTGGTTTAAGCCCGAGAGAAAATAATGTCGAAATTCTCCATAATAGCCTCTCTTATCTCCATCATCTTAGTCCTTCTCAACTTTTGATTGCCCCACACTGCCCCTGACACAGAAAAGCTCTCCCCCTACGAATGCGGATTCGACCCACTCGGATCCGCCCGACTCCCCTACTCCATGCGCTTTTTCCTTGTTGCCATTCTTTTCCTCTTATTTGACCTGGAAATCGCTCTCCTACTCCCTGTCCCATGGTCAATACAACTCCCCAACCCCGTTATAACCATCACCTGGGCCTCCGTTGTTGTTATTTTACTCACCTTAGGCTTTATTTATGAATGAATTCAAGGAGGCCTCGAGTGAGCTGAATGGGATGCTAGTCCAAAAAAGACAGCTGATTTCGACTCAGCTAATTATGGTTTAAACCCATAGCACCCCTTATGCTTTATATTACGATGATGTTCACAATTGTTCTTTTAGGCCTATTCTTCCACCGCACACATCTCCTATCGGCCCTTCTTTGCCTGGAGGGCATGATACTCTCTATCTATATAGGACTTAGTCTTTGACCTAACGGACTAACTTCCGCCCCCTTCACAGCCCCTCTAATTATGCTAACAATGTCTGCCTGCGAAGCAGGACTAGGTTTATCCTTAATGATCGCTACTGCTCGATCCCACGGCAGTGATAACCTCAAAACCCTTAACCTTTTACAATGTTAATAATTATCTCTGCCTGAGTCTCTGTATTCCTCACAACCCTCCTGGCACCCCCCAAACATCTATGAACACTAGTGACCGCCCAGGGCTTCTTTATTGCCTTTACTTCCTTATCCTGACTCTTCCTCCATGATTTTAACTTTTCCAACTCCCTGTTTTTTATTGATAAAATTTCTGGGCCCCTGGCCATCCTAACCTGCTGACTCTTCCCCCTCACCATACTAGCAAGCCAAAGCAAAGTCTCCATAGAACCCCTCAACCGTCAACGAGTTTACATTGCTAACAGCACATTTCTGCAACTTACAACCTTACTAGCCTTTACAACATCAGACCTTATACTATTCTTTATTTTCTTCGAAACCTCATTGATTCCAACGATAATTATTATTACTCGCTGGGGAGCGCAAGAACGACGCCTAGAAGCAGGCACATACCTAGCATTCTACACTATAGTGGGGGCAGTTCCGCTCATAATTTGATTTACTTCGTTTTATTCCTCAAATGGGTCTTTACTTCCCACCCTAACACACACCCTACATATCTCCCAAGCCGCAACAAACTACCCGGGTCTGTTTTGAATTATTTACAACACCGCCTTCTTAGTAAAACTACCTATATATTGTTTACATCTTTGGTTACCTAAAGCCCACGTAGAAGCACCTATCGCAGGCTCTATAGTATTGGCTGGCACCTTACTTAAGCTTGGAGGTTATGGCATTATTCGCACATCCCCCCTCATCCAAGAAAATATTCTTAACCACACCTCCATCGTTATGATAGTCGCTATTTTCGGAGTCCTAGCCGCTGCACTCCTATGCCTCCGACAAACAGATCTAAAGTCGCTCATCGCAATGTCGTCAGTCGGTCACATAAACCTCGTGGTTGCCGCCGCTCTAATTTCCTCCCCATGAAGCTACTCCGGCGCGATAGCAATAATAATTGCCCACGGACTCACCTCTTCTGCCCTCTTCTGCTTTGTTAACACCTCCTACGAACGAATTAACAGCCGAACACTAATTCTTCTCCGCGGGGCCCTACTTATTTTTCCCCTCGCCGGAGCATGATGACTTACAATCATCCTGTTCAATATAGCCCTTCCCCCTACAATTAATTTTGCTGGAGAACTACTTCTTATGGCCTCCCTCTACAGTTGAGCACCATCCGCCTTCCTACTCGTCGCCCTAAATTTGATCTTCACAACCGCATATACTCTCTATGTTATTTGAACAATCCAACGAGGCCCCCTCCCAACTCATGTCAAAACGCTATTCCCCTATATAACCCGCGAACATCTTCTATTACTACTGCATATTTTACCAGCCCTTCTACTCGTTCTTAAACCCGAATTAACCTTTTTATGTAAACATAGTTTAAAAAAAATTCTAGTTTGTGATTCTAGAAATAGAGGTTGAAACCCTCTTGTTCACCGAGCCCGTCTGGAGTAATGAGAACTGCTAATTCCTCGCCACCGTGGTTCGATTCCATGGCCCGCTCGCACTTGTTCTTTTTTAACCACCAGCACAAGTCATGCCCTCACTAAACGCAATAGCCCTTGTCGCAATAACCACCTCTATTCTCTTAATTATCTTCCCCTTGATTAACCCCCACCCCAAAACCTTTCACTTACAAACCAAAAATGCAGTAAAAGCCGCATTCTTCGTCTCCCTAGTCCCTCTACTCCTCTTCGTAGCCGAAGGACAAATAGATGCCTCCGCCAATTTAAAATGATTCGACCTTGGAATCTCTAACTTATCCTTAACAACGCAATTTGACAAATACGCTATTCTCTTTATCCCTGTAGCCCTTTTAGTTACATGAAGTATCCTAGAGTTCTCTACCTGATATATACAAACTGACCCCAACATCGAAATCTTCTTTAAATATCTCTTAATTTTTCTCCTTGCCATAATTACCCTTGTCTGCGCAGGAAACCTCCTTCTACTCTTCATGGGTTGAGAAGGCGTAGGAATCATGTCATTTCTCCTAATCGGCTGATATCATGCCCGTAGTAATGCTGCGGCAGCAGCATTACAGGCGGTTCTTTATAACCGTATTGGAGACATCGGGTTTCTCTTAACTTTCTGTTGATTAATAAAAAATGCCCAGTCAACAGAACTTCCTTGCGTTCTCTCATTACCACCATCAACCACCCTCCTCATCGGCTTTATCATCGCCGCCGCAAGCAAATCTGCCCAATTTGGCCTTCACCCCTGACTCGCTTCGGCAATAGAAGGTCCGACACCAGTATCTGCCCTTCTCCACTCCAGCACAATGGTAGTCGCCGGCATCTTTCTTTTAATCCGAATCCACCCCCTCCTATCACAGGACTCAATGGCTTTAACAGCCTGCCTATGCCTAGGAGCCATTTCCACTTTCTTTGCTGCTACCTGCGCCTTAGTCCAAAATGATATCAAAAAAATTATTGCCTACTCCACTTCAAGCCAACTGGGATTAATGATAGTTGCCATTGGCCTCAACTTCCCATATCTTGCCTTCTTCCACATTTGCACCCATGCCTTTTTTAAAGCCATACTCTTCCTATGCTCAGGCCTTATTATTCACTCAATTAATGATGAGCAGGATATTCGTAAAATAGGGGGACTCCAACACGCACTCCCAATAACAACTACATGCCTTTCCATCGGAAGCTTTGCCCTGATGGGAATCCCCTTTCTTGCTGGTTTCTACTCCAAAGATGCTATTATTGAAGCAGCTAGTACATCCTACACTAACTCCATAGCCCTCTTACTGACACTTATTGCCACTGCCTTTACCGCAGTTTACAGCATGCGACTTATTTATTTCGCTTCAATAATACATATCCGAACAAACCCCATTCTTCTACTCGACGAAAATGACACCCGAATCCTAAACTCACTCACACGCCTCGCCACCGGAAGCGTAGTAGCCGGCCTACTTATCTTTAATATTACTCTACCCAATCACCCTGTCGTCCACACCATGCCTACTTACATAAAATTAACCGCCCTAGTAATTACAGCAATTGCTTTCGTTATTGCCTATGACCTAGCAAAAATCTTCTGAACTGCCCCCCCCTTACACCACGCCGCGTCTAAAAAATACGACCCCTTGTTTTATAATCAAGTGATTCACCGCATCACCACAAATATAATCCTAAACTCAGCCGGACAAGTCATTACCCATCTTATAGAATCAATTATATTAAAAAAATTAGGCCCAGACCACATTCAAAAAACACAACTGCACCCCATTAAAGTTATCCGTACCTCCCAAACCGGCCTTATTCAGACCTATCTTCTAGTTCTCCTTGTAACATTACTCTCTGCACTGATTATCTTACAGCTCGCAAGGCTCCGCCCCACTTACATCCCCGCGCCATCTCTAAAACTACGAACAGAGTTAATACCAACGCTCATCCCCCAAAAAATAAAATCCACCCTCCACCACACAATAAATTACCAATCCCTCACCACTCACCCTGAACTGCTCCCCATCCAGCCCCAGTAGACGAGACCCGCTCCCCCTCATACCCCTTCCGCACCCCTCATCAAAGTATCATTAAAAGACTGTACACAACAAGATTCACCAACACAACACGACTTCCCCACGCCTCAGGATAAGGCTCCGCTACCAGCGCAGCACAATATGCAAATACTACCATCATCCCTCCCAAATATACAAGAAATAGTACTAAAGATAGAAAACTAACTCCCCCCTGGAGCAATACCAAACACCCAACCCCCGCACCCACAACCAAACCCAACGCAGCATAATAGGGAGACGGGTTGCAAGCTACCGCTAACAGCCCTACTACTACCAAAAGTATTATCGACATATATTTCTGCCAGGAGTCTAACCTGGACCTGTAGCTTGAAAAGCTACCGCTGTGATTCAACTACAAAAACTTATGGCCCCAACAATCCGCAAATCACACCCCCTTATCAAAATCGTTAATAGCTCGTTCATTGACCTCCCCTCCCCATCTAATATTTCAGCTTGATGAAATTTCGGCTCCCTCTTAGGGATTTGCCTCATTGCTCAACTCGTCACCGGCCTATTTCTTGCCATACATTACGCAGCTGATACATCACTCGCCTTCTCCTCTGTAGCCCACATCTGCCGAGACGTCAATAACGGATGACTAATCCGCAACCTACACGCCAACGGGGCCTCTTTCTTCTTCATCTGCATTTATTTTCATATCGGACGAGGCCTTTACTATGGCTCCTACCTATACAAAGAGACCTGAAACATCGGAGTAATCCTCCTCTTCTTAGTGATGGCCACAGCCTTTGTTGGCTATGTTCTGCCATGAGGCCAAATATCCTTCTGAGGCGCTACAGTAATCACGAATCTCCTGTCAGCTGCCCCATACATTGGCTCAGACCTCGTTCAATGGATCTGGGGCGGCTTTTCGGTAGATAACGCCACACTAACCCGATTTTTCACATTCCACTTCATCCTCCCCTTTATCATCGCAGCCGTTAGCATAATTCACCTCCTCTTCCTTCATCAAACCGGCTCCTCCAACCCCACAGGATTAAACTCTAACCTAGACAAAATTACGTTCCACCCCTACTTCTCATTTAAAGACCTTCTCGGCTTCTCTATTATACTGGGCGCCCTGGCAACTCTATCCACCTTTGCCCCCAACCTCCTAGGCGACCCAGATAACTTCACACCAGCCAACCCGCTCGTCACCCCACCCCATATTAAGCCAGAATGATACTTTCTGTTCGCTTACGCCATCCTTCGATCAATCCCCAACAAACTCGGCGGAGTTCTAGCCCTTTTATTCTCAATCATAGTCCTATTCCTTATACCCCTAACCCACACCTCTAAACTCCGCTCACTAACGTTCCGCCCACTCGCAAAAGCCTCCTTTTGGACCCTTATTGCCACCACAGCTGTTCTGACATGGATCGGCGGACAACCAGTGGAAGACCCCTTCGTTACTATTGGACAAATCGCCTCCGGACTCTACTTTGTTATCTTTGCTCTTCTTGTCCCCTCATTAGGCCTACTGGAAAACAAGCTCCTGAAAATCTAATACGCACTTACATTTTTCGCTATACAAGTTATAATGTATGCTTAATAACTATCTATGTATAATGACCATAAATTTATATGCACCATATTTAAAATTACCATATTATGCTTCATAAATTATAATGTATGCTTAATAACTATCTATGTATAATAACCATAAATTTATATGCACCATATTTAAAATTACCATATTATGCTTCATAAATTATAATGTAATATCTATAACTATACTGTATGATAACCATGATATTATATATACCATATTTAAATTTAACATCTAAATTACATTAATAATAATGTATGTTTAAAGATATTATATGATCGCCTAACAACTGCCTATATATAATACCCATAAAATTATATACCTCACATTAAGACTACCATATTAAGCTATATATATTATAATGTATGTTTAAAGATATTATATGTATGCTTAAAACCTTTTATAGTGTAATAACCATACATTTATATATATGCATATTAAGATGTACATATTAATTAACATACCAACAACTATGTATGTATATAACATGCCTACAAATTTTTACAGGCTTATTATATCCCATCAAATGCAACAATCTGACATATTAATAACCTGACCAAAAAAAGAATATCCTCAATTTAATGATTGCCCACGCCCATACTATCAATACTAGATTGGACCTCTCTGTTAACGTCTATACAGATCTTTAGCTAAGTGAGTCCAACCGGCTTCTCCCCATGCCTCAATCATCAATAATTCCTGTAACTACAATACCCAAAACTGTTAAATTAACAACTGAAGAACTCCCATAAAGTACTTTCCCCACAGTCGCATGCTTACATCATTCCATAAGATAAGACTTCAACTTGTTCTTAACCATGAATAATATAACAACAATCATTCAATAACACCCTACCATGGTCAATCTTATAAGTATATTTATTGATTAATTGCAAAATAAATTATTTACACTATAAATATGTTAGCTACATAGTCTCACTAAAACCCCATGACGTCGACTCATAAGCCCTATCGTACCCCTGTCAACCAGCCATGGTCCGGGCCTAAACAGCAGTTGTCTTCCATGCGCCTCGATCGTAGAGTAACAGTACTCGACTGTCAGAAGGTAACTGACGGAACCGAATCTATGGACACATATCGAAGAGACGCCCAGAATGTGTCTTAAAAGGTAACCCTTCTATGCATGAAGTACCTGGGTACAAGCTCAGGCCACTTAATGATAGCTAAAACTACTGGTATTTTTTTTTTGGGGAGCTTTCACCTGGCAACTCAAGTGGGCTCACGACATATAGTCCGGGTTGGACATATAATGCAGGTAACATTTAATCGACCACCCTCTCTTGTATGAGGCATTTTAATTAATGATTAAATGACATAATGTTAGCTCATCATTAGTGCTTTTCCTCCCGGGGAATTAAGTAATAATGAGTTTTTTTTTCTCGGTACCCCCCCCTTTCCCCCCCCACATGGGAGTTTCCATATTAAAACCTTAATACTCACTGAGATTAAGGATTAAAGGAGTCTTTGCTAAATAGGTTTTTCCCTCCCCCTCCCCCAGATGAATTTGTTACAAATTTCCATAAAAACCCCCCCCGAGATTTAAGGACTGTAAAAATTTACTCTAGGAGCCACACCACCCCCGTATATGGGTAAACCCGCCACATACACTAAACCGCTCTAAGCCTTATATGGCTATATATAGAATTCATAAGCACACTGATCGGACATGAGGATGTTTTAAATACACATCATACATGTAACCCTCTCCTATTCATGTTCTATATTGTTTTACCCCTCATATATACAAGTTCTGTCTATACACGTAAACATATAAATTTATATTTTATAAAGGGGTATATTTACTCTATATAAGGGTTTATACTTAATATAAAGTTTATATTTACCTATGTAAAAGGGTCTATATTTACTCTATATAAGGGTTTATACTTAATATAAAGCTTATATTTACCCTATAAAAAGTTTATTTATTCTATATAAAAAGGGTCTATATTTACTCTATATAAGGGTTTATACTTAATATAAAGCTTATATTTACCTTATAGGCCTATTTACCCATGTAGCACCTGTATGTGACTTTATATGACGTAATATAAACGCACACATACATTCTCCATATTCATATGTTTAGCACCTTACACTAAAAATCATATCCTATAACCCTATATCTTAAGGTTCTACCTTAAAATTACAGGCCTCTCATAGGTACATTGCCCTAATGAATA